TTATATAATATTATGTTATGAATAGCATGGAGGGGTAATGCATTTATCAACCATCAAATAAAATTTTTATTCTATTATCTATTAATATTAAATTCTAGTTAAATCACAACTATAAACTATATCAATAATAATATAAGAATATGATAATAATATGCATTGCATAATAATATATATGCATGTGCATAATAATATATATGTATGTATATTTATACACATAATATATATGTTTATATAATATATATATATGTATGTATATTTATATGTATGTATATTTATAATGTATATTTATAACAATAATATGCTATACATTGTATTTGTATTATAAAAGATATTATATTATCTATTGCATTGTATATTAATATATTATATATGGATATATTTATGTAGATTAAGAATTTAAAGTAGATTAAGAATTGAAATTCTTAAGTAGAAAACTATTTTAATCTAGATTATATAATCTATTATAATTAGATTTTGTTATATTGTATATTGACAATACCAAAAACTGATCATACTATCAGCATAGTATGCTGATGGTCGGGCGAATATGCCCCCATCGTCTAGCGGTTCAGGACATCTCTCTTTCAAGGAGGCAGCGGGGATTCGACTTCCCCTGGGGGTAGGGTACTACGAAAGGAAGTTGATGATGGATTATCACTAAACCTAGAATTAATTCTTCCTGGGTCGATGCCCGAGCGGTTAATGGGGGCGGACTGTAAATTCGTTGGCAATATGTCTACGCTGGTTCAAATCCAGCTCGGCCCAATAATTCGCCGCTCCATTGAATATGATTTAACCATTTTAATTTGTCTTCCAGAAATAGAAATGCCTTATCCGTAGAAATAAGGATTAACTGTTTTTTTGATCTATCCATACTATAACTATATTTTATTTTTATCATTAAGAATTTCATTATTATTATTTTTTTTTTTTGCAATAAAAAACCATATGATATTAGTATATAATTTTTGTCTCTGTTACAACACGACGAATAGAATATTCTTATGAAACCATAAAGAATATGTATGCCATAACCTCGCTGGGATTGTAGTTCAATTGGTCAGAGCACCGCCCTGTCAAGGCGGAAGCTGCGGGTTCGAGCCCCGTCAGTCCCGAACTAGGATCCGATGAATTTATCAATTCATCTCCCACTTTTTACAGAAAAGTGGGACAGGAAGCAAGATCTAATCTTTTGTTTTTCGTTTCACATTGATATTTTGATATTTATCATCAGACAAATGAAATGCGGAAATTTCCATTTTTTACACTACAGATAGTAATACTTAAGTAAGTATAAGGAAGAAGGTAGGTTATAGAAAAAAAAGAATGGAAAAGAACGAAAGGATTCTATATTGGAATTGGATTAAGAATTCCATTTTTAATTTAGTATGGATAAAAGGTCTTCCTATGTTATATTATTAAATTCTCGACAATTAATTGATTTGATAGATTAGATATATTGTTATTCATAATATTTTTATCCGTTTGGCATCATCAGGATACAATTAACCTATTGAATTTACAGAAGTAAAATTTATCATCTCTATGGGATTAGATCCCGAGTTATTGCGAAACAAAAAAATAAGATTATGGAAGTCAATATTCTCGCATTTATTGCTACTGCACTGTTTATTCTAGTTCCTACTGCTTTTTTACTTATCATCTATGTAAAAACAGCCAGTCAAAATAATTGACTTTAATCAAACTCGAATTATTAGTTCTTGTCAATAATTGAAGATAATGATGAGATAGTGTGTAGAAATATAATATAAATATCTATAGTTCTTTCTACACACTATCCGATATTATATACAGATTTACATTTACAGTATAATATAGGCTTTCTTTACTTTATATAATATAAATATATATCAAATAAATATATATCAATTTACAATTATGGTAGTGCTTCTAGAGTCCACTCCTCCCCCATACTACGAGCGAAAGGGAAAATGTAAAGACTACCATTAAAGCAGCCCAAGCGAGACTTACTATATCCATGTAAATTATGTCTCCTATCTCTATCAAGGAATTATTCCACTATGATTATTGATCAATAATCATAGTGGAATCAACGTAAAAGAGTCAAAATGGGATTCTGATTTAAAGCGATTGATGAACCAAATCCAATGAAGCTAATCGTAACAAATTCTCTATTATTGTATAGAATTTTCGGTAGAAGCGAGCAATAAGTACGATACATACACCCTTTTCCTTTCTTTAGACGATTTTGAAGATATCAATATAAAATTTGAAGATATCAATATAAAAGGAGTTCTTCTAATGTACTAATGTAAAAGATGTAGAAATAATAAGACCTATTGTTTCTTTTGTTACCTTTTGTATAAGCAAAAGAGATAAATTATATATATAGATATAAAAGATATAAAAAAATCTCTATACTATAAAGACAGATAACTATCTTAATAGGACCCCCATTTCCTAATTTATTTGATTCAATGGATGAATTAAAGAATTAAATAAATGAACCGAACCCATTATTAATATTAAATTAATAATTAATAAGTGCAGCAACCTTCACTTCATCCTATTGGATTGGTACGGGGTGGGTCCACCATATGCTGAGAAAAAAAGACAGTCTTTTTTTTGTCTTTTCTAAAACTTACGGATTCTAAAGGTCAAGTTAAAGTATTGACATACCTAGTTCTAGTTCTTTGCATCTGCTTCTGCGAAGCAAGAATTAGCCAAGTTGAATTAGCAGAATAATAATAGATTCCAATTTGTCAATCAGGCGACACCCAGATTTGAACTGGGGATAAAGGATTTGCAGTCCCCCGCCTTACCACTTGGCCATGTCGCCAAATCCGATCCAAAATAAAATATGGATTAAAATATTATTTATACTCTATTACTAAATTAATAATTATTTACTTTTTTTATCTGGAATCCCATTGTACTTAATCCCTTTCCAAATATGAATCCCTTTTTTTCTTTGAAAGAAAAAAGGAGTTTGCAGTAACCATTTACCCAATTTACTTTGAATTATTGAACTAAATTTGTATCTTGTTTTTCCTTTATCTTAATAGCATAAGAAAAGCAAATAGATTTATGACTAATTAGTATCAATTATTTTCAATCTCAATTTTGAATTATAACACTATATATGTGTATATGTAAACCCTAAAATAGAAATTGTTACACAGAACAGAGGATCTCTCTTATTTTATGCCCATATTCCTATAGAGAATCAGTGTGTTTAAATTTTTAATTCTCATATATATATAATGGGAAAGGAAAGTGGATTGAACCCTGAATCCATATAATGATTTTTTTTTATTCTATCTGATCATATTATCATAATAATAGGGATAAATTGGATCCATTTTGATATTCTATTTTATACAAAGACTCCATTTTATACAAAGACTCCATAAGTGTAATGTAAGTATTAAGTAGCATAATCTTTTTTTTTTTTTTCAGGAATGTTTTATTAATTCATTCCATTTATACCTGTCGCAAATTTTAACTTGCGTCGAAAATACTCTTTATTCTTACGTCTTTATTCTTACGTCTCGTTTCCGTTCATACATATGAAATAGAGATATGGAGTTGGTTAAAATTTCATGTGATTCAGTAAACAGAATAGACATTCCATTATTGGCTCACTCTTCATCGAACTAACCTAATCATACGAGTCGATTTAGCAGTGATGGAATTTTTTCGATAAAGAGGAAACTTAAGATTAAGATGCTTCGGAAGAAAAATGAGGGAATGTCCACAATACCTGGATTTAATCAGATACAATTTGAGGGATTTTGTAGGTTCATTAATCAGGGCTTGACGGAAGAATTTCATAAGTTTCCAAAAATTGAAGATACAGATCAAGAAATTGAATTTCAATTATTTGTGGAAAGATATCAATTGGTAGAACCCTTGATAAAAGAAAGAGAGTCTGTATATGAATCACTCACATATTCTTCTGAATTATATGTACCCGCGGGATTAATTTGGAAAAGTGGTAGAAATATACAAGAACAGACTGTTTTTATTGGAAACATTCCCCTAATGAATTCCCTGGGCACCTCTATAGTAAATGGAATATACAGAATTGTAATCAATCAAATATTGCAAAGTCCCGGTATTTACTATCGTTCCGAATTGGACCATAACGGAATTTCTATCTATACCAGTACTATAATATCAGATTGGGGAGGGAGATTAGAATTAGAAATTGATAGAAAAGCAAGAATATGGGCTCGCGTGAGTAGGAAACAAAAAATATCTATTCTAGTTCTATCATCGGCTATGGGTTCAAATCTAAAAGAAATTCTAGATAATGTTTGTTATCCCGAAATTTTCTTGTCTTTCTTGAATGATAAGGAAAAAAAAAAGATTGGGTCAAAAGAAAATGCAATTTTGGAGTTTTATCAACAATTCGCTTGTATAGGCGGGGATCCGGTATTTTCTGAGTCCTTATGTAAGGAATTACAAAAGAAATTTTTTCAACAAAGATGTGAATTAGGAAGGATTGGTCGACGAAATATGAACTGGAGATTAAATCTTGATATACCTCAGAACAATACATTTTTGTTACCACGAGATATATTGGCTGCTGCGGATCATTTGATCGGAATGAAATTTGGAATGGGTATACTTGACGATATGAATCACTTGAAAAATAAGCGTGTTCGTTCTGTAGCAGATCTGTTACAGGATCAATTCGGATTGGCTCTTGTTCGTTTAGAAAATGCGGTTCGAGGAACTATATGTGGAGCAATTCGGCATAAATTGATACCGACTCCTCAAAATTTGGTAACTTCGACTTCATTAACAACCACTTATGAATCTTTTTTTGGCTTACATCCCTTATCTCAAGTTTTGGATCGAACTAATCCATTGACACAAATCGTTCATGGGCGAAAATTGAGTTATTTAGGTCCTGGAGGATTGACAGGGCGAACTGCTAATTTTCGGATACGAGATATTCATCCTAGCCACTATGGGCGTATTTGCCCAATTGATACGTCCGAAGGAATCAATGTTGGTCTTATTGGATCCTTAGCTATTCATGTGAGGATTGGTCATTGGGGGTCCATAGATAGCCCATTTTTTGAAATATCATCAAAAGAAACACAGATGGTTTATTTATCCCCAAGTAGAGATGAATATTATATGGTAGCAGCAGGAAATTCTTTGGCCTTGAATCGAGGTATTCAAGAGGAGCAAGTTGTTCCAGCTCGATATCGCCAAGAATTCCTGACTATTGCATGGGAACAGATTCATCTTAGAAGCATTTTTCCCTTCCAATATTTTTCTATTGGAGCTTCCCTTATTCCTTTTATCGAGCATAATGATGCAAATCGGGCTTTAATGAGTTCTAATATGCAACGCCAAGCGGTTCCCCTTTCTCGGCCCGAGAAGTGCATTGTTGGAACTGGGCTAGAACGCCAAACGGCTCTGGATTCGGGACTTTCCACTATAGCTGACCACGAGGGAAAGATCGTTTATACTGATACTCACAAGATTGTTTTTACAAGTAATGGGGACACTATAAGCATTCCATTAGTTATGTATCAACGTTCCAACAAAAATACTTGTATGCATCAAAAAACTCAGGTTCAACAGGGTAAATGTATTAAAAAGGGACAAATTTTAGCAGATGGTGCGGCTACAGTTGGGGGAGAACTCGCTTTAGGCAAAAACGTATTAGTAGCTTATATGCCGTGGGAAGGTTACAATTCTGAAGATGCAGTACTAATTAGCGAACGTCTGGTATATGAAGATATTTATACTTCTTTTCATATCCGAAAATATGAAATTAAGACTCATGTGACAAGCCAAGGCCCTGAAAGAATTACTAAAGAAATACCACATTTAGAGGCTAATTTACTTCGCAATTTAGATAGAAATGGAGTTGTGAGGCTTGGATCTTGGATAGAAGCAGGTGATATTCTAGTAGGGAAATTAACGCCTCAGACAGCGAACGAATCGTCGTATGCCCCAGAGGATAGATTATTACGAGCCATACTTGGCATTCAAGTATCCACGGCAAAAGAAACTTCTCTAAAACTACCTATAGGCGGAAGGGGCCGAGTTATTGATGTGAGATGGATCCAGAAAAGGGGGAGTTCCAGTTATAATCCGGAAATGATTCGTGTATATATTTCACAAAAACGTGAAATCAAAGTAGGTGATAAAGTAGCTGGAAGACATGGGAATAAAGGTATCATTTCAAAAATTTTGCCTAGACAAGATATGCCCTATTTGCAAGATGGAACACCTGTTGATATGGTTTTTAACCCATTAGGAGTCCCCTCACGAATGAATGTGGGACAGATATTTGAATGCTCGCTTGGGTTCGCAGGGGATCTGCTAAAGAGACATTATAGAGTAGCACCTTTTGATGAGAGATATGAGCAAGAGGCTTCGAGAAAACTAGTGTTTCCTGAATTATATGAAGCCAGTAAGCAAACAAAAAAGCCATGGGTATTTGAACCCGAGTACCCGGGAAAAAGCAAAATATTTGATGGAAGAACAGGAGATCCTTTTGAACAACCTGTTCTAATAGGAAAGTCCTATATCCTAAAATTAATTCATCAAGTTGATGATAAAATCCATGGGCGTTCCAGTGGCCCTTACGCACTTGTTACACAGCAACCTCTTAGAGGAAGGGCCAAGCAAGGAGGACAACGAGTAGGAGAAATGGAAGTTTGGGCTCTAGAGGGATTTGGTGTTGCTCATATTTTACAAGAGATGCTTACTTATAAATCTGATCATATCAGAGCTCGTCAAGAAGTACTTGGTGCTACAATCATAGGAGGAACAGTACCTAATCCCGAGGATGCTCCAGAATCTTTTCGATTGCTCGTTCGAGAACTACGATCTTTGGCTCTGGAACTGAACCATTTCCTTGTATCTGAGAAGAACTTCCAGATTAATAGGAAGGAAGCTTGATCTGAATGAATCATATTTGCTATTCTATGATTGATCGGTATAAACATCAACAACTTCGAATTGGACCAGTGTCTCCTCAACAAATAAGGGCTTGGGCCAACAAAATCTTACCTAATGGAGAGATAGTTGGAGAGGTGACAAAGCCCTATACTTTTCATTACAAAACGAATAAACCAGAAAAGGATGGATTGTTTTGTGAAAGAATCTTCGGGCCTATAAAAAGTGGAATTTGTTCTTGTGGAAATTATCGAGTAATCGGAGCTGAGAACGAAGACTCGAAATTTTGTGAACAATGTGGAGTGGAATTTATTGATTCTCGGATACGAAGATATAAAATGGGATATATCAAGCTCGCATGTCCAGTGACTCATGTGTGGTATTTGAAACGTCTTCCTAGTTATATCGCGAATCTTTTAGATAAACCCCTTAAGGAATTAGAAGGCCTAGTATACTGCGATGTGTGATTTGATCGAAATTTTCATTTTACAGATTTGGAATGAGAAACTGTCATCCCATTCAATCTGATTGGGATGCCCCTGACTCTGACATGTGTCTTGGGAGGAGTAACATGAAGCTCAGAATTAT